GTTAATGTAGCTTAATTAAAAGCAAAGCACTGAAAATGCTTAGATGGTTTATATAATTAAACCCATAAACATATAGGTTTGGTCCTGGCCTTGTTATTAGTTCTAATTAGACCTACACATGCAAGTTTCCGCTATCCAGTGAGAATGCCCTTAAGTCTTATTTTATAAGCAAAAGGAGCTGGTATCAGGCACACAACATGTAGCCAATAACACCTTGCTTAACCACACCCCCACGGGATACAGCAGTGATTAAAATTAAGCAATAAACGAAAGTTTGACTAAGTCATAATTTACATCAGGGTTGGTCAATTTCGTGCCAGCCACCGCGGTCATACGATTAACCCAAATTAATAAATACCGGCGTAAAGCGTGTTTAAGTAATTCACAAGAATAAAGTTAATAATTGACTAAACTGTAGCACGTTCTAGTTAATATTAAAATACACAATAAAAATGACTTTAATATCACCTACTACACGACAACTAAGACACAAACTGGGATTAGATACCCCACTATGCTTAGTAATAAACTAAAATAATTTATTAAACAAAATTATTCGCCAGAGAACTACTAGCTATTGCTTAAAACTCAAAGGACTTGGCGGTGCCCTAAACCCACCTAGAGGAGCCTGTTCTATAATCGATAAACCCCGATAAACCCGACCTTATCTTGCCAATACAGCCTATATACCGCCATCGTCAGCTAACCTTTAAAAAGAACTACAGTAAGCAAAATCATGTATCATAAAAACGTTAGGTCAAGGTGTAGCATATGATAAGGAAAGTAATGGGCTACATTCTCTAATATAGAGCATAACGAATCACATTATGAAAATAAAGTGCTTGAAGGAGGATTTAGTAGTAAATTAAGAATAGAGAGCTTAATTGAATTAGGCAATAGGGCGCGCACACACCGCCCGTCACCCTCCTCAACATAACTACTTAGTATACCTAATGCAATTACACATTAAAGAGGAGAAAAGTCGTAACACGGTAAGTGTACTGGAAAGTGCACTTGGAATATCAAAATGTAGCTTAATTTATTAAAGCATTTAGTTTACACCTAAAAGATTTCAGTCTAATTCTGACCATTTTGAACTAACTATAAGCCCTAAACCATATCAAATTAACTAATTATCAACTCAACCTAAATCATTTTAATTATCCTAGTATAGGTGATAGAAAAGACATAATAGGAGCTATAGCTTATAGTACCGCAAGGGAAAAAATGAAAGATAAAATTATAGTAAATAAAAGCAAAGATTAACTCTTGTACCTTTTGCATAATGATTTAGCCAGTCAACACGGACAAAAAGAATTATGCCCGATATCCCGAAATTAAGTGAGCTACTATAAAACAGTTATAAGAACCAACTCATCTATGTAGCAAAATAGTGAGAAGATTTTATAGTAGAAGTGAAAAACCTATCGAACTTAATGATAGCTGGTTATCCAAAAAAAGAATTTAAGTTCAACTTTAAGTCCTATTACAATGCCTATTCAAAGCATACAATAAGCTTAAAAGTTAGTCAAAGAAGGGACAACTCCTTTGACCAAGTATACAAACTATATTAGAGGGTAATAATCAATAAACCCCCATCGTTGGCTTAAAGGCAGCCATCAACTAAGAAAGCGTTAAAGCTCAAACCCATATTTCAATTTAATCCCATAAAAAAATTAAAACCCCTAAAACACTATTGGATGATTCTATAAGACTATAGAATACATAATGCTAAAATTAGTAATAAGAACCCTGTTCTCCTCGCACAAGCCTAAGTTAGAATAACGGATGCCCCACTAATAATTAACAAAATCATAATAATATACATCAACTAGCCTTTTATACAAAACTTTGTTAATCCAACACAGGTGTGCATTAAAGGAAAGATATAAAAGAACAAAAGGAACTCGGCAAACATGAACCCCGCCTGTTTACCAAAAACATCACCTCTAGCATTCCAAGTATTAGAGGCACTGCCTGCCCAGTGAATAAACTTTTAACGGCCGCGGTATCCTGACCGTGCAAAGGTAGCATAATCACTTGTCTCCTAAATAGGGACTTGTATGAATGGCATAACGAGGGTTCAACTGTCTCTTCTTCTTAATCAATGAAATTGACCTACCCGTGCAGAGGCGGGTATACTAATATAAGACGAGAAGACCCTGTGGAGCTTAAGACTAATAACTTAAATAAAACTAACACAAACCCTAGGGAATAACATTATTATCCTTAAGTTATATTCTTTGGTTGGGGTGACCTCGGAGAATAAAAAAACCTCCGAATGATATAACCTAGATCAACCAATCCAAGTGCACAAAAGCCAGTAATTGACCCAAATATTGATCAACGGAACAAGTTACCCCAGGGATAACAGCGCAATCCTATTTAAGAGCCCATATCGAAAATCTAGGGTTTACGACCTCGATGTTGGATCAGGACATCCTAATGGTGCAACCGCTATTAATGGTTCGTTTGTTCAACGATTAAAGTCCTACGTGATCTGAGTTCAGACCGGAGAAATCCAGGTCGGTTTCTATCTATATATTAATTTCTCCCAGTACGAAAGGACCAGAGAAATAGGGCCAACGTTATCCATGCGCCCTCATAAAATTAATGAAATATATCTAAATTAATCCATTAAATCATTATCTACTCTAGATAAGAGCCTATTAAGGTGGCAGAGAAGGTAATTGCATAAAACTTAAGCTTTTACACTCAGAGGTTCAAACCCTCTCCTTAATACATATTTTTAATTAATTTATTAATATACATTATTCCTATTCTCCTAGCCGTGGCATTTCTAACTTTAGTAGAACGGAAAGTATTAGGCTACATACAATTCCGTAAAGGACCCAACGTAATTGGGCCTTATGGTATTCTTCAACCATTTGCCGACGCACTCAAACTATTTACTAAAGAACCCCTACGTCCTCTAACTTCCTCAATTTCCATATTTACTATTGCACCTACATTAGCCCTAACCCTAGCACTTACCATTTGAACTCCTCTACCTATACCAAACACACTACTAGACTTAAATCTAGGACTTTTATTTATTTTAGCTCTATCAGGACTTTCAGTCTATTCAATTCTTTGATCAGGATGAGCATCAAACTCAAAATACGCCCTAATTGGAGCCCTACGAGCAGTAGCCCAAACAATCTCCTATGAAGTAACACTAGCAATTATTCTTCTCTCAATCATACTAATTAATGGCTCTTTTACCCTAAAAAATATATTAATCACACAAGAAAATATATGATTAATTATAATAACATGGCCCCTTACTATAATATGATATATCTCAACCCTAGCCGAAACAAACCGAGCCCCTTTCGACCTAACAGAAGGAGAATCCGAACTTGTCTCAGGATTTAATGTAGAATACGCTGCAGGTCCTTTTGCTATGTTCTTTCTAGCAGAATATGCTAACATTATAGTAATAAATGCTATCACAGCCACTCTATTCCTAGGATCACCACTAAGCTCAAATATTCCTTATATTAATTCAACAACATTTATAATTAAAATGCTTATCCTCACAATAGCCTTCCTATGAATTCGAGCCTCATACCCTCGATTTCGGTATGATCAACTTATATACCTTCTCTGAAAAAACTTCCTCCCAATTACACTAGCTTTATGCTTATGATATATTTCAATCCCAATTTCACTATCAAGCCTACCCCCTCAATTATAGAAATATGTCTGATAAAAGAATTATCTTGATAGGATAAATTATAGGGGTGCAAACCCCCTTATTTCTAGAACAATAGGAATTGAACCTACATTATAGAACTCAAAATTCCATGTGTTTCCTTTACACCACATTCTAGTAAGGTCAGCTAAATAAGCTATCGGGCCCATACCCCGAAAATGTTGGTTTACATCCTTCCCATACTAATGTCTCCCTACGTATTAACCATTATATCCTTAAGCCTATTACTAGGAACAACTATAACATTAATCAGTGACCACTGACTAACAGCCTGAATAGGATTAGAAATTAATACATTAGCTGTCATTCCATTAATAACAAAACCTCATCACTCACGAAGCACAGAATCAGCTATCAAATATTTTATAATTCAAGCAACTGCATCAATAATTATTTTATTCTCCGCAATCTTTAATGCATCAACCACAAATCAATGAATCACAGGCCAAATCTCCAACACATCTGCTTCATTTATAATAACAATTGCCCTAGCAATAAAACTAGGACTAGCTCCTTTCCACTTCTGAGTTCCAGAAGTAACACAAGGAATTCCACTACTATCAGGCATAATCCTGCTTACCTGACAAAAAATCGCCCCAATCTCTATTTTCTATCAAATTTCACCCTCATTAAATATATCTTTACTAATAATTCTCAGCATCACCTCCACTCTCTTAGGAGGATGAGGAGGATTAAACCAAACACAACTACGAAAAATTCTAGCATACTCATCAATTGCCCACATAGGATGAATAACCATTATCATTATAATTTACCCTTCACTTACTATCCTTAATCTAATTCTATATTTAGCTTCTACAATTACTATATTTATAGTACTTAATCAATCATCTTCAACCAAAATTAATTCACTATCCATCTTATGAAATAAATCTGCTCCAAATATAATTATCATTACACTTACCCTCTTATCACTAGGAGGGCTTCCACCCCTAACCGGATTTATACCCAAATGACTTATTTTACAAGAACTAATTAACTTTAATAACATTCCTCTAGCAATAATACTAGCCCTATCAACTCTACTCAATCTATTCTTCTACATACGAATTATTTATTCATCAACCCTAACCATATTTCCATCCATTAATAATACAAAACTACAATGAGCCTTATACTCACACAAAACAATCTTACCTATTCCCACCCTAACCATTATTTCTTCCCTTCTTCTCCCTATAACTCCTATATTTATTACATTATCATAAGAACTACAAGACTCTATCTTGCATCATTCGAACGCAAATCGAATACTTTAATTAAGCTAAATTCTTATTTTATAAGACTTTGGTAGCTCTATAACTACATCTTTGAATTTGCAATTCAACATATTATTATACTTCAAAGTCTCAATTATTTAAAGGCTTAGGATTAATTTTAGACCAAAGGCCTTCAAAGCCTTAAGCAGGTGTTAAAACACCTAGTCTTTGCTAAACCGGCTCTCCCGCCGTGGGGGAGTAAGGCGGGAGAGCCCCCCCCGGGG